AATATATTTATAATATAAATAATATTCGTTTAAAAAAAAAATACTGTAATGTAAAATGTAAAAAAAGGAGGATTTGAAATGCGAGATCTAAAAACATATCTTTCCGTGGCACCAGTAGTAAGTACTCTTTGGTTCGGAGCTTTAGCGGGTCTCTTGATAGAGATCAATCGTTTTTTCCCGGATGCATTGATATTCCCGTTTTTTTCATTTTAGTTATTAGCGCGGGATAAAGAAAATTATGGATCCAATTAATATGTTTAATTAACCGCTCTTCTTTATTTCTTTTTTTGGAATTAAAATAGAATAAGTTAGAAAAGAGAATAAGGGTGGATTCTGTTTCAGTGAAATTAGGAATATAGTCCAGACTTCAATGGAATTGAATTAAAAATTCAATTCCATTTCTATTAATAATAGAATGAGACCAGAAATCAAAATGGAACGGCTAAGGAGGGGCGACAATATCATACACCAGACTTAAATGAAAACTAAAATACTATACTGTGATTCGAAACAAAATATAGTTCGAAATTATTGTTATTACTTTATTATTATTTATTATTAATGTACTTTATTAATTTAGAACAAAATCCTTCATAATTTGATTTCGATTTATTAATTTATTTTTATTCTTTTCCTCTTCTTTGTTTCGAATCCGAAAATAGAATAGTTAAAATTTAAAACTAAAGGGAGGTTCATGGCCAAGGGTAAAGATATCCGTGTAACTGTTATTTTGGAATGTACCAGTTGTGATCAAAAAAATGTTAATAAGAAATCAAAAGGTATTTCCAGATATATTACTCAAAAGAATCGACACAATACACCTAGTCGATTAGAATTGAGAAAATTCTGTCCATGTTGTTGTAAACATATGATTCATGCAGAAATAAAGAAATAGCAGAAATAAAGAAATATAAAAAATGGATCTTATCTTTCCAAACAAGTAACATAACATAAAAAATGATCTATATTTTATATATATGAAATATTTTATAAATATGAAATATTTTATAAATTATATACATATATAAATTATATACATATATATATCATTATATAACATATATTTCATTATATAACAACAAACATAAAAAAAAGAAAGAACAATTTTTTGTAATAAATGTGATTTTTAGAACAGGAATAAACAAACCATGGAAAAATCTAAGCGACTCTTTCTTAAATCTAAGCGATCTTTTCGTAGGCGTTTGCCCCCGATACAATCGGGGGACCGAATTGATTATAAAAACATGGGTTTAATTAATCGATTTATTAGTGAACAGGGAAAAATACTATCTAGACGTGTGAATAGATTGACTTTAAAACAACAACGATTAATTACGATTGCTATAAAACAAGCTCGTATTTTATCTTCGTTACCTTTTCTTAATAATGAAAAACAATTTGAAAAAAGTGAGTTGACCAACAGAACTACTACTGTATTAAAAAAAAAAAAATAGGATTACTTTTCCATTGAATTTTAATTTGAATCTAAACTTAAATCAAACGTAGATTGATGTTTTGTGTTTTTATTCGAAAACTATAACAATTCAATTGGGTTATTATGTTATAAGAAAACTGATAATCAGTGAAAAAGAAAAATTTTTTTGATTGGTTATTTATTTTGATGACTTTAATTATATGATTATATGAACTCTATTTTATCATACAAATCTCTATCCTCTACCTTCCCGGAGTTCAGTCTCCGGGGAATTTTCGTTTTTAAAATCTCATTGGCAATCATAAAAAGACAATTTTCTTTTAATATAGATATTTGTGCAACTATTTTACGATTAAGAAGCAATTGCTTCTTATATAGATTATATATAAAGTTATTATATATACAGTATATTTTTTGATTATCACGAATTACTGCATTTATTCTACTAATCCATAAACCACGAAAATCTCTTTTTTTCCTATTTCTATCCCGATGAGCCGAAACCAAAGCTTTTATTTTCTGTTGAAAAATAGTTCGAGTGAGTCTTGAATGAGCCCCCCGAAAACTTGATGTAAATAAACGAATTTTTGTCCTCCGTTTCCTAGCTATATATCCTCGTTTAATTCTGGTCATTGAATATAAATAATTGAGATTTTCTTGAATAACTATTTAATTTTTTTTTCAGTTATTCTTTTCTCTTTCCTAGTTATCTATTAATAACAAGAATGGATTCTTCCAATGTATAAAAAAAAAATTCTAATGGCTTTTGCTACTATAACCTTCCCAACCACGATTTTTTTTAGTATTTAACCTAAAAATAAGAAATTGTATTGATACTAAGTATTAAAAAGCATAGTAAATTAAATAGAACATAGATAAAAAATGGTGGGTTCCGTCGTTTCTATGATTTTTTTTTAACGGTTAGGTTCTCTCTATACACCGGAGCCCCCTTTTTTGTTTAATTTTAATCTTCATTTTTTTTTTATTAATGTTATTGTTAATTTGTACAATTCACATTCTTGGGCTCTACCCATGAAATATCTAGTAATAGGTTTTTCACAACGAAATCTAGTTATACAGTAACGGTATTTAAGTATGAAGATTAGCTGGGTAGCTGACCCTGTTATTCCGTTCTTGCAAAATAAATTACAAAATTAATTAAGTATTAAGTATTAAGTATCTAATTTATCTTTAATTGAAATAGGATTTTCTCCGCTTAATAGATAAACGTTTGTTACCAATGGGAAAATTTTAAAATGCAAATTCCGATGATTGGGTCTGTACCAATCGAAATCATAAATTTGATACATGTATAGAAGAATTTATATATTATAATTTAATTATTTTTTCTTTTCATTAAGATAGTGAAAAACGGGATTCCTTTCTTTTGTCTTAATATATGATCTGAACGAGTCGCACATACACCCTGGTACACGTTCCTCGGCGCTGAGGACATCCCCGAAGAGCGGGGGATTTCGTGATATTTCGGATTGGCTGTCTTGTGTTTCTAATAAGTTGTTTCATAGTTGGCATGGTAGTTCATATATATAATGAGCTGGTTTAGATCAATCCTAACCCAATGATTATGAATTACTAATACTAATAAATAATAGAATCAAAATTACAAATATAGAATCTAATAATATAAATAGAAAGAATGTAAAACTAAATAAATCAATTTATTTAGTTTTATATTTCTACAAGAAACAAATATATATATGATAATACATCCCTTTTTTGTTAATATTCTTCTATATATTAATTATCTTACTATATATTAATTATCTTATTATTTTGCTTTTGTATGTTCTAATTTTTTATTTTTGTCTAAAAATTTCTTTTCTTTGAAGTTAAAAAAAAATTGGCTGTACTTTACTTTAATTTTCATTTTGAGTAAAAGAAAAGAAAGCGTGGAGTTGAAATAACTCACTTAGAACTTGCTTTAAAGGATTACGAGGTACAATTGAATCAAATAAGCCCTTATGGAATAAATATTCAGCCGCTTGCGAACCTTCGGGTACTGCCTTATTCAATGTTTGTTTAATTACTCTTTTACCGGCAAATGCAATATAAGCATTTGGTTCGGCAATAATGATATCTCCTAACATGCCAAAACTAGCTGTCACCCCACCAGTAGTAGGAGATGTAAGGATCGATACATAGAATAACTTTTTATTTCTTTGATAATCATATAAAGCAGAAGATATTTTAGCCATTTGCATCAAACTCAAACTTCCTTCTTGCATACGTGCTCCACCGGACGCACATACTAGAATAAGAGGTAAAAGTTGATTGGTAGCATATTCAACCAAACGGGTGATTTTCTCACCTACGACAGATCCCATACTACCCCCCATAAATTGAAAATCCATAATCCCAATTGCTACAGGAATACCATTTAGTTGACCTGTGCCTGTTTGAACAGCCTCAGTTAATCCTGTCTTTTTTTGATAAGAATCAATACGGTCTTTATAAGGTTCCTCTTCTGAATGAAAATCAATGGGATCCAGAGACACCATGTCTTCATCCATAGGATTCCAAGTACCCGGATCAATCGAAAGTTCGATTCTATCTGAACTACTCATTTTCAAATGATATCCACAGTGTTCGCAAATATTCATTTTTGATTTCAAAATTTTTTTATAATTTAATCCATAACAATTTTCACACTCAATCCAAAAATGCTTGTATTTTTGAGTTTCATCGAGATTATTAGAACTTTCTATTTGAGTGTAATCACTATCATTTGTATCATTTGTGATAGTTATTATACTAGAACTTTCGTTTTCACTACTATTTCTGCCCTTACCACAAATGTAACTATAAAAATAACTGTCATTGTATTCATCACTATCACCTAAAATGTAACTATCAATACAGATTTGAGAACAAAGATAACTCTCAATGCAACTATTAATATTATTATTCCAACTAAATTTCGTATCATACATATAATGATAATCATTACTCTTAAAAACATTATCTAGATATCTAGAATTGTTATAACTAGAAAAAAAGCTTTCTGGTTCACTTAGAAAAGAATGACCATTGTCAATCTCCAAAATTTGATTTTCAATATCAAAATATATGGAATAAATATTACTCTTACTATCCCTAACTAAAAAAGTTTTATCAGATATAAAATTCCCAATGTTCCTGACACTCGCTAAAGAATCAAAATAACTGTAACTAGAATTGTCACTATAATTCCAACTATGAATGTTTTTATCCATATTAGTTAAAATTTTAGGGTTTTCACTTACATTGGTATTTTCAATAGAACCAAAACTATCCGTTGATTTAATTAATCCACACCCTTTTTTTAACTTCCTATTAAACAACATTAAATTGAACCAACATTTTTCCATAAAGTTTTTACCTTATTTACATGAAAATACAATAGATGAATAGTCATTCGATGAAAAATCATAGAAAAAAAAATAAAAAATATTTTTGAATATTCAAAAAATAAATTATAATATAATAAATATTGAATTCTATATTTCAAAAATAGAAATTAAATGAATAAAAATAATAAATAAAGAAAAAAATAACCCTATTTGAGATAATGTATTTATAAACCCAATTTTGCATTTAGTAATTATTGATTTGATTTTTTCTATATTATGTCTTTTATCTCTATCCATTTGAAAATGGTATTTCTTTATTTATTCCAGGATTGTTTAGCTTTTCCTTGAATTATTGGGTTTATACGTTACTTCGGGAATCATTAATTGTTTTATAAAAAAGGTAGCAACATACCATTTTTTTTCTTTCTCTCAAAAAATCATACAAATAGAAGGTTGATTCCTGTAGATACACTTTTAATCGAAATAGTTTTACAAATTCCAACTAATTATTTTCTTATTTTTTTTAAACCATGCTAAAATTGGATATTTTCGATTTCTCTATCAAAAATAAACTTACGAAATTGTTCTAACTTATTTATTTTCACTAACCTTAGATAGTTACCCTGAGAAATGAATCAATTTGAACTACATCTCATGTACTATTTACATCATAAATCTTCCTCCCGTTCGTTCCCAAAACAATAAGTTATAGTGGAACAGAACAAACGATGTCGAGCCATGAGCATTTCGATTTCTGTATATATACTAGAGAAAATGGCGGATGAAAGAATACACAGTTAATCTAATCATGTCTTTCAAGTCGCACATTGCTTTTTACCACATCGTTTCAAACGAAGTTTGACCATAACATTCTTTTAATTTGGATACAATGTGTAATTGATTCAATTATGGAATCATAAGTAGTCATTGATTTAATCGATACATAATAATCTATCTTTTTTTTACTTCTCATTTTTTTTCTTTTATATAACTGAATAATTTCTAAAGTGAAATTAACTCGATATTGTATGAATAAATTTTTTATTATATTATATTTTTATAATTTGTAAATATAGAAAAAAATGCAAAATATTAAAGAATATAAAATAATATTAAAGAATATAAAATATTAAATAATATATTTAATATATATATAATTAATAATTTGAGGATGTCGATTGAAAAGCAAGTCGATTTAGATTATAATTAGAATTATAGACGAATAATTCAAAAAAAAAGGGGGGGTAATCTTTATTCTTATATATAATTTGTATTCAAATATGAGATTTATATCATTAATGGATATGCTCTGGGACGGAAGGATTCGAACCTCCGAATAGCGGGACCAAAACCCGTTGCCTTACCGCTTGGCCACGCCCCATTTTCACTTTGATACTAATAAACACTATTATTGGTATTAGTTGTTCGTCAATTCCAGTTCAAAAATTTCTATAAAATATATTGTTCCTAGGATTTTGATATGCGTAGATATACAATCTAACTAAATTTATTGATCATTACATAGAATTCAATTAAGATATTGTAAAAAAGTTGAATTTCTTCTATATTATGATTTCAGAATGCAAAAATTTGGAACTGAATAAATTCAAATCAAAGAGGGTTTTTGGGGGGTCTGATCTTATTTGTTTGATTTATTTTTTTTTAGTTTTACTCATTAATTAATATTGATTAATATTTATAATTTTATATTTCAGTGTTATTTTTACACATTTTTTATTTCTATTATATTTATATTTATTTTATTTCTATTATATTTATATATAATTATTAATATAATTATTATATTTATATAATATAATATAATTTATATATAATTATGTATAAATAATACAATAAAAATATACAATAAAAATTAAAATTAAATAATAAAAAAATAATAAAAAAAGAAAAAATCAAATTTATTTTCTTAAAGAACAAAATGTTTGTTATGCTTAATATCTCTAGTTTGGTCTGTATTTGTATTGAATCTGCCCTTTATTCAAGTAGTTTTTTCTCGGCGAAATTGCCCGAAGCTTATGCTTTTTTGAATCCAATTGTAGATATTATGCCAGTAATACCTTTACTCTTTTTTCTCTTAGCTTTTGTTTGGCAAGCTGCTGTAAGTTTTCGATAAGATCTTTAACTTTAATTTGAATAATGTCCTAAAAAGATTAAGAATTTGTTCGAAAACAAAAATTCGAACATTTTAACAATTTATAAGATCAGATAAGTCTTACATTGTGAATTCTCGACTCTAATATTTATTAAATTTTTTGATAGACACGAAAAAATCCGACCTGTCTAATTATTTATGTTTTTCTATTGAGAAATCCTAATCCTATTATTCGATTTTAGTCCATAACCAGTATAATATAATACCTACCTAGATTGCGGGGATATGAAAGAAGATTTTTGGTAATAGTAATTATTGATAAAATTATTGATAATGGTAATAAAAGGCTCGACTCTTACTACAATAAATCAAATTTATTTACGAATTTTTTTTTATTTTCTCGAAATCACTTTATTTCTTAGAAACTTAATAAAAAAAACAAAATGTGTAACATAAGAGAATCCATTCTCTTTTTTTTTTCGTTTTTTTTTTAATTATCTTGGAGTTTTTATAATGCTTACCCTAAAATTATTTGTTTATACAGTAGTGATATTCTTCGTTTCTCTTTTCATCTTCGGATTTCTATCTAACGATCCAAGACGTAATCCAGGGCGTGAAGAATAAAAAAAATGTATTCTGTGTTTTCCTTGCTTGTGCTGGAATTTGAAATATTTTAGGATTTTTTCTATTTTTCATCTTTAACTAGTATATAAAAAAAATCAAACAAACAAAGAAAACAAAAGAAACTCTATAAAATTCAAAAGAAAAAAATCCCAAATAATGAACGGAAAGAGAGGGATTCGAACCCTCGGTACAAAAATTCGTACAACGGATTAGCAATCCGACGCTTTAGTCCACTCAGCCATCTCTCCCCAATTGAATTGAAAATTGAATTGAAAAAAAAAAATAGAATTACTATGTTTATGTTATATCGTATAAACAAAAAGAAGAAAAAGTGGGATTTGAAATAAAAAAATAAATACTTTTTTTTTTTCATTTCTATTTGTGATTTCTATTCATTATTATATAATATATATAATAAATAATAATAAATAATAATAAATTTTTATATTTATTGAATATTTTTATTGAATATTTATTTTGTTCTATTTTTAAGTTTCTTTTTTATACATCCAGTACAGTCAGAGCCCGGCTAGGTACTGGCCGGGCTCTTTTTATTTCCATGAATATTGGATAACAATGATTTCTTTTAGTGTATTTTATTTGAAACAAAAAATACTTTTGTAATTTAAACATGATCAAACATAAATCCAAAAATACTTTTTTATTCCTATGATATAAGAACTTAAATTAAATATAAAAATGTAATTTATTTACTCCATTTTTCTGGTAACGCAGTTATAATGCTAATGGAATTATAGATTCTTGCACAATGTCTTTTTTTGTTATAAATGAATGAAGTAGTTTTGTCGAGATGTATTTGTCAAAAAAAACACCTTCAGCAAAAAAAATACAAAAATGAAATTCATGTCCTTTTCTTAATTTCATTTTTTTAAGAGTCTCTCCTTACGAAGTATGTTAACACTCTAATTAAAATAATAATATTATTATGTTCTTAAAATAATTATATTATAATATATAATATTATGTTCCTAATTCTTAATTACGCCTGATTACTTTATTCGACAAAAGGTCCATTTATATACAATAATTGTATTGCAAGCGGGTATAGTTTAGTGGTAAAAGTGTGATTCGTTCTATGGACTTCTTAATAGTTAAGGGATCCTTCATTTGATTCATATCCCAATAAAAAAATCTATTTCTTACTTAAAGGGATTTAATCCTTTATACCTCTGAACGAATGATTTGTGGTATAATATACATTATCGTAATTTGTATACAAAAAGAATCAATTCTAAATTGACAAATTGAGTTCTAAAATTATGAAACATAAGTTTTTAGAATTGGATCAATAATCCCAATTTTTTGAGTATGAGTAAAGGATCCAGGGAGAAAGGTAGAAAAATTGTATTTCTAATCGTAACTAAATCTTCCATTTTTTAGAAGAAATTGAAGCAAAATAGCTATTAAACGATTTTTTTAGTTTACTAGAGACATCGACATATTTTTTTAGCTCGACGGAAATTTTATTCTTTTCCTAAAGATTTTATAAAATAGAAATAGAGAACGAAGTAACTAGAAAAAAAAAAACAAAAATTGTTATAATAATACTATACTCTTCTATAGGGATTATCTAAAAAGCAAACAAAGTGTTTTAAATGTATTCATACAAAACAAACAAAACAAAAAGGCTGACATAGATGTTATGGGTCAATTTTTTATGTTCATGTCCTCCATCTCTTAATTTCTTCTGTAAAGGAGCCGAATGAAACAAAAGTTTCACGTTCGGTTTTGAATTAGAGACGTTATTAAATCAAAATGATGAATCAACGTCGACTATAACCCTTAGCCTTCCAAGCTAACGATGCGGGTTCGATTCCCGCTACCCGCTTATTTATACCTTATCTCTCTATTTATTATAATTTTCTTTTTCTATTATTATAGCTATTATAGATAGAATGAATTATAGATAGAATGAATCTTAATTTATTAATTAATTTTTTAATTATTCATTTCTTTTAATTTCCTAATTTAGTTTTTTAATTATTTAAATTCAATTGAATTTTATTATCTATATATCTTATCTTATTCTATATCCATATATGATTTATATGATTTATTCTGTATTCTATATCTATATACTATATAGAATAGAATTCTTTTTTTTTTTTTTTTCTTTTGACTTTTTAACTAAAGTTTAATTAAAAAATAAAAAGAAAAAAAAAAAGCGTCCATTGTCTAATGGATAGGACATAGGTCTTCTAAACCTTTGGTATAGGTTCAAATCCTATTGGACGCAAATGACATATATATGCAAATTATTTGCATATATATGTCATTTTTTTTTCTCTATTTCTAAAAATATCTTAAATGATTTGAATTGAGCAAAAACCATTAAAATAAAACGAAACTTTTTTTTAGAATTCTAACTTATTAATTATATATATATTCTATTTAATTATATATTCTATATATCTTATATATATAATATACAATTTATATATACAATTTATATACAAT